ATCAACGATTTCCACAGAAGGTGGTAAGATAATGTCTTGAGCAGTTACATATCCAGGACCCTTGATACAAATAGACGCGTTACGAGTTCCATATAGATTACTTCTCAATACAATTTCTTTCAAATTCATTAAAATTTCATGTACGGATTCTTGAATACCTATTATGGTAGAATATTCATGTGGTATTTTCTCAGATTTTGCGCGTGTGATACATGTTCCTTCTATTTCTCCGAGCAAAGCTCTTCGCATCGCAATTCCTATTGTATCCGCTTGACCTTTCATAAGTGGGGCCAGAATAAAGCGTCCATAATAAAGACGCTTACTGTCTGCTCTTGATTCAACACACTTCCACTGTAGTGTCCGAGTAGATACTGTTACTTTCTCTCGAACCATAGTATATTATTTGATCAAATCATTGAATTATTTATTTCTCTTGAAATCTCTTCAATGTTTATTTTTACACACGCCTTTTTTTAGGGGGCCTACAGCCATTATGTGGCATAGGGGTTACATCGCGTATGAAACTTAATAGTATACCACTTCTACGAATAGCTCTTAATGCCGCATCTCTTCCGAGACCCGGGCCTTTTATCATGACTTCTGCTCGTTGCATACCTTGATCCACTACTGTCCTAATAGCATTTCCTGCTGCGGTTTGAGCGGCAAATGGTGTACCTCTTCTTGTACCCTTGAATCCACAAGCCCCGGCGGAGGACCAAGAAATTACTCGACCCCGCACATCTGTAACAGTCACAATCGTATTATTGAAACTTGCTTGAACATGAATAACTCCCTTTGGTACTCTACGCGCATTCTTACGTGAACCAATACGTCTATTTCTACGTGAACCAATTTTTGGTATAGGTTTTGCCATATTTTATCATCTCATAAATATAAGTCAGAGATATATGGATATATCCATTTCATGTCAAAACGTATCCTTATTTTTTTTTTACTTATTTATTTGTACATCTGTACATCGGTTACTTTTGATTTCGAGAGTCTTTTTTGCTTTAGAAAGATTAGCCTTGTCTTTGTTTATGTCTCGGGTTGGAACAAATTACTATAATTCGTCCCCGCCTACGGATCAATCGACATTTTTCACAAATTTTACGAACGGAGGCCCTTATTTTCATATTTGTCATTCCTTTTCTTACTATTTATTGGAAGAAAATAAGTTTCTTGAAATTTTTAACTTCGAAATTGTATCCCCACGAAAGAATGTTGAAATTGAAAAAACCACCGAATCATTCGAGTCTTTGCTTTGGAGTCTATAAACTATACGTCCTTTGGTTTAAATAAGGACTTACCTCAATTTTTATTCTATTTCTTGGTAGTATACGTATAAACCAACGTCGAATCCTTTCCGAAACAAAAGCCAGAATCATATTTTCATTATCTCAAATCTAAACGAACCCGGAAGATACATACCATTGGTAAGTTGTTCAGTAATTAAACCCTCATGAATCTTTTTTTTGTTTCATTCCAGGTAAAACCGCTTTGAAGTATCAACTAATGTAAGAGGGGTAATATTATAAAGTTGTCCTTTCTCTTTTTCACAAATATGAAAGTTCTGCGTATAACGTATAATTCGTCTATCAGAAAGATTACCATATATAACACAAAATTTCTCCGCCGATTCCTTCTATTCGAGCCCTTCGGTCTGTCATTATACCTCGAGAAGTAGAAAGAATTACAATCCCCATTCCGCCTAAAATTCTAGGAATTTTTTGATAGTTAGAATATATTCGTAAACCGGGTCGACTGATCCGTTTTAAATTTAAAACAGTTCTATACGATCCTTTTCTATTTCTTCTATGTCGTAGTGTTAAAACCAAAAAATATTTATTGCTTTCCTGATGTTTTCTCACGTTTTCAATAAAACCTTCTTGTAAAAGGATTTTAACAATATTTTCAGTGATGTTAGTAGATGGTATTCGAACTGTTCTTTTTTTATTCATGTCAGCATTTCGTATAGCGGTTATTATGTCAGCAATAGTTTCTTTACTCATGATAAACTAAGATTTTTGTTGCCCCCAAATTTTGATATAATCAACATGCTCTTTTTCTTTTTTTATTTATCTTTATTTCTGAATTATTAAAGGTATATACGTGATATATAAAAAATCTACTAATTAATCGGTTTCATTCAAATACCAAATACTATAACTATATTACGGCCTTCCCTTATAATACTTCGGGTGCTAATGAAACTATTTTAGTGAAATTTAACTGTCTTAATTCCCGGGCGATCGCGCCAAAAATTCGGGTTCCTTTAGGATTTCCTTCTTGATCAATAACAACTGCAGCATTGTCATCATATCGTATTATCATACCGTTGTCGCGTTTGAGTTCTTTACAAGTACGTACAATTACAGCTCGGATTACTTCTGATCTTTCTAGAGGTGTATTTGGTACGGCTTCCTTGATTACAGCAACAATAACGTCACCAATATGAGCATATCGTCGATTACTAGCTCCTATGATTCGAATACACATCAATTCTCGGGCTCCGCTGTTATCCGCTACATTCAAATGGGTTTGAGGTTGAATCATATCGTTTTTTTATCGATTTTTTTTTTGTTTTCAATGCAAGGGTCTAAATAAAAAAAAAGAAATATTATTTGTTCAAAACAAAAAACCTGCAATTTTTTTTTTTTTTTTTCATACAAAAGACCCCTTTCCTTTGTTTCTACATCCCTATCCCGAAAGAATGAATTGAGTTCGTATAGGCATTTTGGATGCCGCTATTGAAATTGCCCTTCTGGCTATATTTTCTGCTACTCCGCTCATTTCATAAAGTATTCTACCGGGTTTAACAACAGCTACCCAATATTCGGGAGATCCTTTACCCGAACCCATACGTGTTTCTGTAGGTCTTACTGTAACGGGTTTGTCTGGAAATATGCGTACCCATATTTTTCCACCGCGGCGTGCGTTTCGTGTCATTGCTCGCCGCCCTGCTTCTATTTGTCTAGATGTGATCCAAGCGGGTTCAAGCGCTTGAAGAGCATATCTACCGAAGCAAATACGATTGCCTCGATAAGATATTCCTTTCATTCTTCCTCTATGTTGTTTACGGAATCTGGTTCTTTTGGGGTTATAGTTGATGGTTGTTTATCAATTCCATCCATCTCTACTACAGAACTGGACATGAGAGTTTCTTCTCATCCAGCTCCTCGCGAATTAAACAATTAAAAAATAATATACACGGTGAATAATATACGGAATCGTGGTATTCTTTTAAATTTTATCTAATCTATATCTATTATAAATTTAAAAATTTTTGTGTTTTAATATATAATTAAACACGTCTTCCATTTATAGATAATGTCGTTTTTATATAACGTTATAATGAATCTTTATTTTCTTTTTCCTTTGTATTATCATATCGAATCGACTAAAATTTAGAAATAAAAAAAAAATTCGCGGGCGAATATTTACTCTTTCAACATTCAATTGTAAGATTAGTCTATGACATGACCTCTCAGAATAAATGAATAGGTTTCTGGTTCGTTCCGCCATCCTACCCAATGAATCATTAGGATTCGTTTTCAATGGAATCTTATGCATTCACAGGTTCTGTCGTCCCCACCACTTCTCGATTAATGGTTAGGTCTGAATTCTACAACGGAGCCCTTAATGAAATTTATTAATGAATGAAATTTTTTCTTGAGTCAACCTTCTCAGTCTTTATTGGCTCAGGGCTCTTGATTTTTTCTTCTATGCACCGATTTGTCTAATTATGGATCAATCAGTATTGATGCTTTATTACATTCCCTTTATATGAGATGACTCATAGACCTTACATATTGGAATTATATATCATTGATATTTCTTTTCCTATCTTTCTCTCACCCTTCCATTTATCTGTATACTTTTATTGCTTTACAACTCATAATCAGATTGGTTTTTCTTTTGTGTTTATGCAAAAAAGATTTCAGTTGCTACAATGATATGACTCATATATCATATCTTGACTGGTTCCTTATATCCAGATAATGCGAAGCGATGAGTTGATTATTAGTTCTATAGTTATCAGTTCGTACTACGGGCCGGTCGATTTTGTTGAATCCTATAATCCTAAAAAAACCAACGAGTCACACACTAAGCATAGCAATTATATCAAACGATTAATCAAATTTTTATTCAACCTTATAGAATTGTTCATTTTTTTTTTTATTTAACAGAAAAGGAATGAAAGAGTTTGCCTTTTTTTGTTTTATCACCAGATAGAACTAAATACAAGTAAAGTAAGTTCTTATTATTCCTCGTCTACAAATATCCAAATTTTGATGCCTAATACCCCATAGATAGTTCGAACTGCGTAGGCACAATAATCAATTTTAGCTCGAATGGTTTGTAGAGGAACCCTACCTTCTCTGATCCATTCAACACGTGCAATTTCTTTTCCGTCGATACGCCCTGCAATTTGTACTTGAATTCCTTTTGTACCTGCCTGTTCAGTTAATTCAATAGCTTTTTTCATTGCTTTGCGAAATGAAACTCTATTCTTCAATTGTCCGGCTATAAATTCTGCAAGAATATTGGGGTGCCCATAAGGATTTGAAATTCTTCTAATAGCAATGTTGAGTTTTCGGTTTACACAATTGAGTTCTTTTTGTACATTCATCTGTAATTCTTCGATTCTTCGAGTCCTGTCTTCTATTAATAACTTGGGGAATCCCATATAGATTATGACCTGAATCAAATCGATTCTTTTTTGAATCTCTATACGTGCAATTCCCTCGACATTAGAGGATATTTTCATATTCTTTTGTACATAATTTTTGATACAATCTCGTATTTTTTGATCTTCTTGTAGATCCTCTGAATAATTTTTTGGTTGTGCAAACCAAAGAGAATGATGACCTTGGGTTGCACCAAGTCTGAAACCAAGCGGATTTATTTTTTGTCCCATAATCCCCCACTACTATATATATCGTGAAACGTCATATCTGTTTGTATTTTTTTTTTTATACATTCGGTTTTTTTTAAGC